GGCTCCAGAAGATGTTGATCGTAAATAACAGGATTGTTTATGAAAAAAAACTAATAAAAATTCGCATTCAGATACATAAGAATTGTACAGGAACCAAAATAGTCTTTTATTTTCTTTTGAAAAAACATAAATAGTTTTATTACTCTGAATAGTTTTATTCAGATTCTGATATTTATGTAGAAAGAATCGCAATAAATGTAAAGAAGGAATATCTTGAATCCAGCATTGAAGGATTTGAACCAAAATTTCAAAATGGATAGGATGGGGTATTAGTATATCCGAAACATTATTTAAATGAGATAATTTGTCCTCTAAAAAAGGAAATATTGAATGAGTAGACCCTAAATTCTGAGATTTTGGTATTTCTTTTTCTTCGGAGGAAGATACTAATCGTAGCGAGAATGGAATTTCCACAATGACTGAAAAACCCTTTGATACCATTTGAGAATAAAAAAAATGAGAATAAAAATAATTGGTGTGTCCACCGAATCTATTTTGATTAGAATCATTAACCAAATCAATTAAAAAATTCTGTTGATACATTCGAATAATTAAACGTTTTACAAGTACTAAACTCAATTTATTGTTATAACCAATAAATTCGATAGGTTCGTAAAAAATAGAACCATTTAAACTATCATCATGAGCAAGTGTGTAAATATACTCCTGCAAGAGAAGCGGATATAGAAAGTGTTGTTGCGGAGATCTATCTTTTTTAAAATACCCTTGTAATTCTTCCATTTACATTTTTCTACTTGAAACAGAGACACAAGACAGGAGGCATTTCTTGGGTTATCAAATGATGCATAATGAATGATACATAGTGCAATATGGTCTGAACAGGGTATATAATTACAGTATATATAGTTAAGAAATAAAGATAGACCCCGGAGACCTAGAATCCAATCAACAGGATCCTTTTCCTCTCCTTTTCTATACAATAGGTTTTATCCTTTGTTAAAATTACAAGAGAGTAAAAAATCCTTTATTTTTGCAACCTGGTCGCTCTTTTGATTTTGGAAAAAATTAGATTCTCTTTACTTTATCAGTATACTGTTTCTTCTACACATCCGTCTCCAAAGAGAATAGTTAGGATTTTTTTTCATAAAGAAATAAAAAATAATAAATGATTCACTCGCATAAAAACCTTTTTCTGCACTGGCACTAATCTATTTTTAACATCCAAATTAGATCGGGTAATTATTCCAAATTTTAAGAATATAAGCTCGTTGCTTTTTGTTTTACCAAAATTTGGGCTAAAAGACGATATCCATTTATTCACTAGACCCAACTGTCAATTTCTTTTGTCTCCTTCCAAAAATAAAAACAATTAATAATATATATACAGTTAAAGATAAATTAAAAGTTCTATTTTAATTTTAATAAAAAAATTATTACGACATGCTGTTTTTTCCTTCATTACCTTTTAAGATCAGTCGTGGTCTTATATAGACTCTACCAATAGTCTGGACGAATTCGTTGCTTCATCCAAATGTGTAAAAGATCATAGTCGCACTTAAAAGCCGAGTACTCTACCGTTGAGTTAGCAACCCGGATTGTAGATACGATAAAAAAAAAATTGATCCAATCCCGCCAAAATAAAAGATTGAACTAGCAACAAATCAAATTTAAAAGAAAGATTTTTTTAATCAATTATAAACACCAATCAATCCACTAAAATAGGTGGGATTGGATTAAAAAATAATAAATTCTCAATAGATATATCTTAATATCTATAATTAAAACTTATACCCATTTTTCTCTTGATCCATTCCATTTTTTTTTTTTTTTTTTTTTACGTCTTGTATACCAGTAAATTCAGTAAACACATCCTTATGACTAAGGTGATTAAGGCTAAAGCGAAGGAAAAATGAATATAAGGCAGGAATAAACAGATCCATTTTATTTATCTATGATAAAATTATATTTGTTCGGTACACCATTGTCAATATGAATAGAATGCTGAGAAAAAAATTCTAAATAAATCAAATTAAGGCCTTGTGTTAGATTGGCACAATAGAAATAAAAAATAAATTTGAATGCAAAAATAAATAAAGGCAGGGTAGAGAAAAATATCGAGTTGATTCAATCAAAAGAGGTACAATAACCAAAATTGACCCTGTCTTTGTCGGTAAATTAAATTCCTACAATAACAATAAATAATAAAATAATAAGTGAGCAAAAAAAAAAAAAAGAGCAAACAAATTATGGAGAAATAATTATACAAAGATAGATGCTAGTCCCCTCTCTATTTTTATTAAATTTTTTTAATTTAATTAACAGTTAACCCAATATTCCTTCTTTAAATAATTCTGTCTTCCTTAAAATATCATGAACAGTTACTGTGGGTTGAGCGCCATTTTCAAGGAAATATAGAATAGCGGGAACATTTGAATAGGTTTGATTCTTTATCGGATCGTAAAAACCTAACTTCCGAAGATCTCTTCCTTCTCTTCGGGATCGAACATCAATTGCAACGATTCGATAGATGGCTCATCGGGATAGATGTAGATAAACAATGCCCCCCCCTAGAAACGTATAGGAGGTTTTATCCTCATACGGCTCGAGAAAAAATGATTCTAATTTCTGTATATAACGGCAAATATATCCATAAAATACTGAATAAATAATTATGATTAAAGTGGTTTTTTCTTCCTCTTTCCTTATCCTTACAAAAGTTAAAAAGACCCCATTCGTACTCATAACTCAAGTTGGGTAATTCTGAGGAAATCCTTAGATATTTATTGAGCCGTCTCTAATCTCTTTTGTTTGTCTCGAATCAATTTTTATTCCGCATTTTGATCCAATTGTTGAGACAATTGAAAATAGTGTTTCCTTGTTCCGGAATCCTTTATCTTTGTTTTTGTGAAATCATTGGGTTTAGACATTACTTCGGTGATCCTTACTCCTTTCAAAAGGGCAGCAACATACCTTTTGTTTTTTCTCTTATTTCTTTACTATAGAAAATAATAAGAGAGATTGATTCCCTTGTGATACACTTTTGATCGAATATAGTTTTATGAATTCCGACAAATATTACTTATTTTCTTTTTTATTTCAAACTTGTTTGAATTTTAACCCTTTTCAATTTATATAATTTATCAATTTATATTATAAATATATATTATCGAGGATATATTTACAAAGTTGGTTCAACTTATTGATTTTTATTGTCACTAACCCTAGATTCTTCCCCCCGATAAATGAATCTCAATACTTTCTGCTCGAGCTTCATCATGTACTTTTTATTTAGATTAGAACCCAACACAAATTAGGTTCCTAGTAAAAAGAACAAACTATGTCGAGCCAAGAGCATCTTCATTCTTATAGAAAATGGCGGATGTAAGAATCCACAGTCAATCATGTCCTTCAAGTCGCACGTTGCTTTCTACCACATCGTTTCAAACGAAGTTTTACCATAACATTTCTCTTATTTAATTTCAAACGGATATGGAATTGATTCAATATGAAATCATGAATAGTCATTGGATCAACGGATATATGTATATATTATATATTATGATATGGCCGGCCGTATAGTTTTGATTTTATATTATATCTATAAATAGTCTCTATAAATTAAATATCTAATATTAAATATATAATAATATTTTCCTTTCCTTACTTTACGGAAAAGTCTTACTCAGGAAGGATCCTTTTTTTTTCTTGAACAAATAAATTAAAAACCTCAAAGAAAGGGGCTCTAATGAATTCCCAATTCCAGAATAAAATCTGTTTTTAATCAAATAAACTATTCCAATGACCCACGAAGGTTGGAAAGTTTATCGATAATATTATATATTTATTGTACTTCTTGGAATACCAAAGCAAAGATTTATATCTTAAAAATTAAGTTAAAAAATAAAGATCTTTATTTCCAACTGCATTTGACACTTGATTCTGTTTGTAAGAAACAAAAAAAAAAATTCTTAAGAATCATTCTTTAGAATTCAGAACGAAAGATTGTTCTCTTTGAACAATTTTCTGTTTAATGTTGGAAACAATGTGATCCAATCTGCCTTTTATAGCAGAAAGGGTCTGGGACGGAAGGATTCGAACCTCCGAGTAACGGGACCAAAACCCGTTGCCTTACCGCTTGGCCACGCCCCATTGAAATTTATATTCAACACTAATAAATACTAATATTATATTTAGTATTGGTTATTCGTCAATTCTAGTATGTAATATATTGTTGCTAGCTTTCTATACATAAAGAGATAGAATCAAAAAATTCATTGATCATTACATTGAATTCAATTAAGATATTGTATGAAAGTATAATTCTTTGTATTCTCGTTTGAGAATTGAAAGGGGTTTTTGATTTGGGATAGTTCAAAGAATAAAGAAGGATTTTTTTGCCTGCCTTTTTCATTTTTACCTTATATTATAAAAATGACTCAATCAAAATTAAATTATCTAATCTACAAGAACGAAATTTTTGTTATGCTTAATATCTTTAGTTTAATCTGTATCTGTCTTAATTCTATCCCTTATTTGAGTTCGAGTAGTTTTTTCTTTGCCAAATTGCCCGAGGCTTATGCTTTTTTAAATCCACTCATAGACATTATGCCTATCATACCTCTATTCTTTTTTCTCTTAGCCTTTGTTTGGCAAGCTGCTGTAAGTTTTCGATGAAATCTTCAATATTCTCCTAAATTAATGATTTTTTGAAAAAAAAAAAAAAAAAACACACACACACTTCATTATAGCATATGCAGTACGAAAAAAATGGGTAATCTATTCCCCTAAAAAAAATGATATCTTGGAGATTTTGTAATGCTTACTCTCAAACTCTTCGTTTATACAGTAGTGATATTCTTTGTTTCTCTCTTTATCTTCGGATTCTTATCTAATGATCCAGAGCGCAATCCAGGACGTGAAGAATAAACATAAGACATTTTTAGCTTTGCTTTTTTAGGAATTCTTTATTCCATTAACTATTTTAATCAAGGGATCCAGTGATGAGGGATAGCGGAGAGAGAGGGATTCGAACCCTCGGT